TCGTTAGGACCTTTAGGAACAGCCTGTCAAATTGTGCATTTTTATTACCTTGTAAAAACTCATAATCAGATCTCGTTAACTAAATATTTGCAACTTGACAATTTAAAACAAACTTTACAAGTAATTAAATATTATTTAATGGACGAAATCGGGAGAATTTATAATTCGAATCCATGCAGTAACGTCCTTTTGAATCCATTCAACTTGAATTGGCATTTTCCCCATCATAATTATTGCGAAAAAAAATACACAATAATTACCCTTGGACAGTTTTTTTGCGAAAATGTATGTATAGCCAAAGATGTACCACACCTCAAATCAGGTCAAGTTATAATTGTTCAAATTAACTCTGTTGTAATAAGATCGGCGAAGTCTTATTTGACCACTCCAGGAGCAACTGTTCATGGCCATTATGGAGAAATACTTTTCGAAGGAGATACATTAGTTACATTTATATATGAAAAATCGAGATCCGGTGATATAACGCAGGGTCTTCCAAAAGTCGAACAAGTGTTAGAAGTGCGTTCGATTGATTCAATATCAATGAACCTAGACAAGAGAGTTGAGGGTTGGAACGGGCGTATAACAAGAAGTCTTGCAATTCCTTGGGGATTCTTGATTGGTGCTGAACTAACTATAGTGCAAAGTCGTATCTCTTTAGTTAATAAGATCCAAAAGGTTTATCGATCCCAGGGCGTGCAGATCCATAATAGACATATAGAAATTATTGTACGTCAAATAACATCAAAGGTCTTGGTTTCAGACGATGGAATGTCTAATGTTTTTTTACCCGGAGAACTCATTGGATTGTTGCGAGCGGAACGAACGGGGCGTGCTTTGGAAGAAGGGATTTGTTACCGAGCTATATTATTGGGAATAACGAAAGCATCTCTAAATACTCAAAGTTTCATATCCGAAGCGAGTTTTCAAGAAACTGCTCGAGTTTTAGCAAAAGCCGCTCTACGCGGTCGTATCGATTGGTTGAAAGGTCTGAAAGAGAATGTTGTTCTAGGGGGGATGATACCCGTCGGTACCGGATTCAAAGGATTAGTCCATCGTTCAAGGCAACATAATAACATTCCTTTTGAAACAAAAAAAAAAAATTTATTTGAGTGTGAAATGAAAGATATTTTGTTCCACCACAGAGAATTGTTTGATTTTTGCATTTCAAAGAATGTACATGATACATCAGAACATTCATTTATAGGATTTAATGATTCCTAAAGAGCAGATTCATCCGGTTTTAGATTTGTGTTGCAGTCATTTGATTTGGTAATAGTAATCAAAATAATAACGTAACGGATCAAATAGAAAGAAAAAAATGAATAGCTTGGGTCGTGTATCAACGGTCAATCTCCGTTAGAAAAGAAGGTTCCATGGGAACAATTTTTTCTATTTTTATTTTAAGGTTTTAAGGTACTTCTTCTGTTTAAAGAAAAAAAAGAAAAAAAAGGGGGGGGGAGAAATGACAAGAAGATATTGGAATATCAATTTGGAAGAAATGATGGAAGCAGGAGTTCATTTTGGTCATGGTACTAGGAAATGGAATCCTAGAATGGCACCTTATATCTCTGCAAAGCGTAAAGGTATCCATATTATAAATCTTACTAGAACGGCTCGGTTTTTATCAGAAGCTTGTGATTTAGTTTTTGATGCAGCAAGTAGGGGAAAACAATTTTTAATTGTTGGTACCAAAAATAAAGCAGCTGATTCAGTAGCACGGGCTGCAATAAAGGCTCGGTGTCATTATGTTAATAAAAAATGGCTTGTTGGTATGTTAACAAATTGGTATACTACAGAAACGAGACTTCACAAATTCCGGGACTTGAGAACAGAACAAAAGGCAGGCAAACTCAACCATCTTCCGAAAAGAGATGTGGCTGTGTTGAAGAGACAACTATCTCACTTGCAAACATATCTGGGCGGGATTAAATATATGACGGGGTTACCCGATATTGTAATAATTGTTGATCAGCAAGAAGAATATACGGCTCTTCGCGAATGTATCACTTTGGGAATTCCAACGATTTGTTTAATCGACACAAACTGTGACCCGGATCTAGCAGATATTTCTATTCCAGCGAATGATGACGCTATAGCTTCAATCCGATTAATTCTTACTAAATTAGTATTTTCAATTTGTGAGGGACGTTCTATCTATATACGAAATTCTTGATTAATAATACTAAGAAGATTACGTGTAAATACTTTTTGAAACTCCATAGAATAGATTTATTGAATCGGTTACGATTCCTGAATCGCACAAAAGAGATAAAAATAAATGAGGCTATTAGGTGATTTGTTGATATTCAAAATATACAATTGAAGTGGGCAAGTCGAAAAAGAGATGGTTGAATCAAAATAATTCCTTTTTAAAGTTAGATTTCTTTCAGAGGGTAATATGAATGTTTTATTATGTTCCATCAACACACTAAAAGGCTTATACGATATATCCGGCGTGGAAGTAGGCCAACATTTATATTGGCAAATAGGAGGTTTCCAAGTCCATGCTCAAGTACTTATTACTTCTTGGGTTGTAATTGCTATCTTACTAGGTTCAGCCATTATAGCTGTTCGTAATCCCCAAACCATTCCTACTGATAGTCAGAATTTTTTTGAATATGTCCTTGAATTCATTCGAGACGTGAGTAAAACCCAGATTGGAGAAGAATATGGTTCATGGGTTCCATTTATTGGAACTATGTTTCTATTTATTTTTGTTTCAAATTGGTCGGGGGCTCTTTTACCTTGGAAAATCATACAGTTACCTCATGGTGAGTTAGCCGCACCCACAAATGATATAAATACTACCGTTGCTTTAGCTTTACTGACGTCAGTAGCATATTTCTATGCGGGTCTTACCAAAAAGGGATTAGGTTATTTCGGTAAATACATTCAACCAACTCCAATTCTTTTACCCATTAACATCTTAGAAGATTTCACAAAACCCTTATCACTTAGTTTTCGACTTTTCGGAAATATATTAGCTGATGAATTAGTAGTTGTTGTTCTTGTTTCTTTAGTACCTTTAGTGGTTCCTATACCTGTCATGTTTCTTGGATTATTTACAAGTGGCATTCAAGCTCTTATTTTTGCAACTTTAGCTGCGGCTTATATAGGAGAGTCCATGGAAGGTCATCATTGACTAGTTTTCGACATAGTTTTTTTTAGCTTAGCTTACACTCAATGTATACGCGTATCGAGGTAATCCACTTAGGGAAGATCAATATAGAAATTAAGATATATACAATCTAGAGTAAGTAATAGTAAAAAAGATATTACGATATTAAAATTAAGGAATTGTAGAATAAAGTAAAGAGATCTAAAAGATCTTTCTTTTTCCTAATCTAAGATATGAATTAGCTGAATAGTTAGTTTACGTTATGGGGGAAAGACACGTATATGTGATATTAGATAAGTATATAGGAACTAAAGATATATCTAAATTTCCCTACTATGAATGTTAATTTATATTTCTATAGGGATTCCAACCAAAGTTTTTCTTTTTCGTCTGTAATTTTTAATTTAATATTGAATTGGATGAATTTAAATCATGAAAAAGAACCAAAGAATGCTTCGGAAGAAAGGAAAAAAGAAATAAATCGAAGAAAAAAATTTGTACAGATTCACGAAGTTGATAGGAATTAATAAAAAAAGATATGTCGAGGTTTTTCTGATAATTCACGAATATTATTATTTCAATTCTGGTTTATTAGTTACTTCGACTCGATAAATTTTATCCATGGAATAAAAAAGTCATAATTCGTTGGTTGATTGTATCATTAACTATTTCTTTATTTTTTTTGGTGCGAGGAACTTATTTATCATGAATCCACTGATTTCTGCCGCTTCCGTTATTGCTGCTGGATTGGCTGTTGGGCTTGCTTCTATTGGACCTGGAGTTGGTCAAGGTACTGCTGCGGGACAAGCTGTAGAAGGGATCGCGAGACAACCAGAGGCAGAGGGAAAAATACGAGGTACTTTATTGCTTAGTCTGGCTTTTATGGAAGCTTTAACAATTTATGGACTGGTTGTTGCATTAGCACTTTTATTTGCGAATCCCTTTGTTTAATCCTAAAAACTAAAAATACATATAGTTTTTTATTTCTTTGGATTTGCTGCTCTTGCTTTTTTTGAATTCTATTCAGATTTCCATTTATGCTTCGTTCGGACAACAGTCCATGTAAAGGACTGATTGGGGGAGAGGAGGATTTAGCACACCAATCCGCTTTCTTCCTTTACTCTCGTATTCCAATGGAACTTTTTCAAAAGAAGTATTTTGCAAGAAAGGAGATATTTCGAAACTCATATAACTATAACATAAGACCCGATACCTAATTCTAATAAGTATCATTCTTAATTATAAATTTTCAATTGAAAAAAAAAAAATACATTATAATTATATATAAATCAATATTATTTTTTACTCTATTTTAGTAGTATTTATAAAAATAAATAATAGGAAAAATACTAGAATAAATAAAAAATATAGATAATTAGTCTTATCTATTCTATAAGAATACGAAAGAGGAGATCATATGAAAAATGGAACCGATTCTTTCCTTTATTTGGGTTATTGGCCATCCGCCGGAAGTTTCGGGTTTAATACCGATATTTTTGCAACAAATCCAATAAATCTAAGTGTAGTGCTTGGTGTATTGATTTTTTTTGGAAAGGGAGTGTGTGCGAGTTGTTTATTTCAAGAATCCGCTGGATCCGACCAACTGCACTTTATTTTTTGGTACAACTAGGAAAGAAAAGGTGCATTATTCTGCGAATTACTTCTGAATAAATTACGAAATCATATTTAAGAATCATAGCATTTCGTGAGTCATTGGTAAATCTACTTCGATTCTCTATCAACCAATAATGTGGGACCATTAACAGGGTTAAAACTAAAACGTTTGAAGTCTAGATATAAGCATGGTACTCTTTCTACTACTATCTTAATACATAAAAGGTTTCAAAACAAAGATTTGGAATTTTTTTTCGATATAAAA